ATCATTGAATTATTTATTTCTCTTGAAATCTCTTCAATGTTTATTTTTACACACGTCTTTTTTTAGGAGGCCTACAGCCATTATGTGGCATAGGAGTTACATCCCGTATGAAACTTAATAGTATACCACTTCTACGAATAGCTCTTAATGCCGCATCTCTTCCGAGACCCGGGCCTTTTATCATAACTTCTGCTCGTTGCATACCTTGATCCACTACTGTCCGAATAGCATTTCCTGCTGCGGTTTGAGCGGCAAATGGTGTACCCCTTCTTGTACCCTTGAATCCACAAGCCCCGGCAGAGGACCAAGAAATTACTCGACCCCGTACATCTGTAACAGTCACAATGGTATTGTTGAAACTTGCTTGAACATGAATAACTCCCTTGGGGATTCTACGTGTATTCTTACGTGAACCAATACGTCTATTTCTACGCGAACCAATTTTTGGTATAGGTTTTGCCATATTTTATCATCTCATAAATATAAGTCAGAGATATATGGATATATCCATTTCATGTCAAAACAGATCCTTATTCTTTTTTTTTTTTTTTTTACTTTTTTACTTATTTTATTTATTTATTTGTACATCTGTACATCGGGTCCTTTAGATTTCGAGAGTCTTTTTGTTTTAGAAAGATTATCCTTGTCTTTGTTTATGTCTCGGGTTAGAACAAATTACTATAATTCGTCCCCGCCTACGGATCAATCGACATTTTTCACAAATTTTACGAACGGAGGCCCTTATTTTCATATTTGTCATTCCTTTTTTTAATTCCGAATCTACTTATTGGAAGAAAATAAGTTTCTTGAAATTTTTAATTTCGAATTGTATCCTCACGAAAGAATGTTGAAATTGAAAAAACCGCCTAATCATTCAAGTCTTTGCTTTGAAGTCTCTAAATTATACGCCCTTTGGTTGAATCATAAGGACTTACCTCAATTTTTAGTCTATTTCCTGGTAGTATACGTATAAAACTACATGAAATCCTTTACGAAACAAAAACCAGAATAATTTTTTTGTTATCTAAACGAATCCGGAAGATACATACCATCGGTAAGTTGTTCAGTAATTAAACCCTCATGAATCCATTTTTGTTGTTTCATTCCAGGTAAAACCGCTTTGAAGTATCAACTAATGTAAGAGGGATAATATTATAAACTTGTCCTTTCTCTTTTTTCACAAATATGACCGTGTCGGCTATTAGAAAGATTACCATATATAACACAAAACTTCTCCGCCGATTCCTTCTAGTCGAGCCTTTCGGTCTGTCATTATACCTCGAGAAGTAGAAAGAATTACAACCCCCATTCCGCCTAAAATTCTAGGAATTCGTTGATAGTTAGAATATATTCGTAGACCGGGTCGACTGATCCGTTTTAAATTTAAAACAGTTCTATATGGTCCTTTCCTATTTCTTCTATGTCGTAGGGTTAAAACCAAAAAATATTTATTGCTTTCTTGATGTTTTCTCACGTTTTCAATAAAACCTTCTTGTAAAAGGATTTTAACAATATTTTCAGTGATGTTAGTAGATGGTATTCGAACTGTTCTTTTTTTATTCATGTCAGCATTTCGTATAGAGGTTATTATGTCAGCAATAGTGTCTTTACTCATGATAAACTAAGATTTTTGTTTCCCCCGAATTTTGATATAATCAACATGCTCTTTTTCTTTTTTTCTGAATTTTTTAATATTTATGAATTCTTTTTTTTTTTTTTTATATTTATGAATTATTAAAGATATATACGTGATAGATAAACAATTTACTAATTAATTAAATAAATTTAATCAATTTCATTCAAATACTATATTAAGGTCTTCCCCTATAATACTTCAGGTGCTAATGAAACTATTTTAGTGAAATTTAACTGTCTTAATTCCCGGGCGATCGCGCCGAAAATTCGGGTTCCTTTTGGATTTCCTTCTTGATCAATAACAACCGCAGCGTTGTCATCATATCGTATTATCATACCGTTGTCGCGTTTGAGTTCTTTACAAGTACGTACAATGACAGCTCGGACCACTTCTGATCTTTCTAGAGGTGTATTTGGTACTGCTTCCTTGATTACAGCAACAATAATGTCACCAATATGAGCATATCGTCGATTACTAGCTCCTATGATTCGAATACACATCAATTCTCGGGCCCCGCTGTTATCCGCTACATTCAAATGGGTTTGAGGTTGAATCATATCATTTTTTTATCGGTTTTTTCTTTTTCAATGCAAAGGTATAAATAAAAAAAAGAAATATTATTTGTTCAAAACAAAAAAAGAAATCTGCAATTGTTTTTTTTTTCATCCCAAAAACCCCTTTCGTTTGTTTCTACATTCCTATCCAGAAAGAATGAATTGAGTTCGTATAGGCATTTTAGATGCCGCTATTGAAATAGCCCTTCTAGCTATATTTTCTGCTACTCCGCTCATTTCATAAAGTATTCTACCGGGTTTAACGACAGCTACCCAATATTCGGGAGATCCTTTCCCCGAACCCATACGTGTTTCTGTAGGTCTTACTGTAACAGGTTTGTCTGGAAATATGCGTACCCATATTTTTCCACCGCGGCGTGCATTTCGTGTCATTGCTCGCCGCCCTGCTTCTATTTGTCTAGATGTGATCCAAGCGGGTTCAAGCGCTTGAAGAGCATATCTACCGAAGCAAATACGATTACCTCGATAAGATATTCCTTTCATTCTTCCTCTGTGTTGTTTACGGAATCTGGTTCTTTTGGGGTTATAGTTGATGGTTGTTTAGCAATTCCATCCATCTCTACTACAGAACCGGACACGAGAGTTTCTTCTCATCCAGCTCCTCGCGAATTAAACAATTTTAAATAATTAAACAAAAAAAAATACACGGTTAATAATATATGGAATCGTGGGATTCTTTGAAATTTGATCTAATCGATTATAAATTAGAAATTTTTTGTGTTTTAATATATAATTTAACACGTATTCTATTTATAGATAATGTCGTTTTGGTAGAACGCTATAATGAATCTTTATTTTGTTTTTCCTTTTATTTCGAATCGACTAAAATTTAGAAATAAAAAAAAATTCGCGGGCGAATATTTACTCTTTCAACATTCAGTTGTAAGATTAGTCTATGACATGACCTCTCAGAATAAATGAATAGGTTTCTGGTTCGTTCCGCCATCCTACTCAATGAATCATTAGGATTCGTTTTCAATAGAATCTTATGCATTCACAGGTTCTGTCGTTCCCACCACTTCTCGATTAATGATTAGGTCTGAATTTTACAACGGAGCCTCCAATTAAATTTATTCTTGAGTCAACCTTCTCAGTCTTTATTGGCTCGGGGCTCTTGATTTTTTGTTCTATGCACGGATTTGTCTAATTATGGATCAATCAGTATTGATGCTTTATTACATTCCCTTTATATGAGATGACTCATAGACCTTACATATTGGAATTCTATATCATTAATATTCTTTTTCTATCTTTCTCTCACCCTTCCATTTATCTGTATACTTTATATTGCTTTACAACCCATAATCAGATTTTTTTTGTTTGTTTATGTAAAAAAGATTTCAGTTGCTACAATGATATGACTTATATATCATATCTTGACTGGTTCTTTCTATCCAGATAACACGAAGTGATGAGTTGGTTATTAGTTCTATAGTTATCAGTTTGTACTATGGGCTGTCCATTTTTTTGAATCCCAACCCTAAAAAAACCAACGAGTCACACACTAAGCATAGCAATTATATCAAATGATTAATCGAATTTTTATTCAACCTTATAGAATTGTTCTTTTTTTTTTTTATTTATCAGAAAAAGAATGAAAGAGTTTGCCATTTTTTGTTTTATCACCAGATATAACTAAATATAAGTCAAGTAAGTTCTTATTATTCCTCGTCTACAAATATCCAAATTTTGATGCCTAATACCCCATAGATAGTTCGAACTGCATAGGAACAATAATCAATTTTAGCTCGAATGGTTTGTAGAGGAACTCTACCTTCTCGGATCCATTCAACACGTGCAATTTCTTTTCCGTCGATACGCCCTGCAATTTGTACTTGAATCCCTTTTGTACCTGCCTGTTCAGTTAATTCAATAGCTTTTTTCATTGCTTTGCGAAATGAAACTCTATTCTTTAATTGTCCGGCTATAAATTCTGCAAGAATATTGGGGTGCCCGTAAGGATTTGCAATTCTTGTAATAGCAATGTTGAGTTTTCGGTTTACACAAGTGAGTTCTTTTTGTACATACGTCTGTAATTCTTCGATTCTTCGAGTCCTGTCTTCTATTAATAACTTGGGGAATCCCATATAGATTATGACCTGAATCAAATCGATTCTTTTTTGAATCTCTATACGTGCAATTCCCTCTACATTAGAGGATATTTTCATATTATTTTGCACATAATTTTTGATACAATCTCGTATTTTTTGATCTTCTTGTAGATCCTTTGAATAATTTTTTGGTTGTGCAAACCAAAGAGAATGATGACCTTGGGTTGTACCAAGTCTGAAACCAAGTGGATTTATTTTTTGTCCCATAGTCCCCCACTACTATATATATCGTGAAACGTGACATCTGTTTGTATTTTTTTTTTATTCATTCTATTTAAGCATAACATAATATAGCGTATTTGTATTTTTTATAATATAAAATATTCTTCCTTTAAGTATTCCTCAGCTCTAATTTATAGAATTTCCTTTTATCTATTTCTTCCTCTTCATCTAAAGATATATCTTTCAATACAATAGTTATATGACAAGTGGATCTTTTTATAGGATAACCCCGTCCTCGAGCCCGGGGCTTTAATTTTTTCACAGTTGTGCCCTCGTTGACTTCGGCTTTACTAATGATTAAACTTGTTTCGTTCAAACCCTTATTGTGATTAGCATTTGCTGCTGCAGAATAAACCAATTTTAAAATGGCATAACATGCTCGATAAGGCATAAGTTCTAGTATCATAAGTGTTTCTTCATAGGACCGCCCACGAATTTGATCAATTACTCTTCTCG